GAAAAAAAAGTTTTTTTTTTCAAAAAATCATGAATTTCGGAGAATATTAACAATTTCATCGAAAACTTACAGCAGCTTGCCAAACAAAGGCTAAGAGAAAAAAGAATAGAGGTATAATAGGCATAATGTCTATGAGTGGATTGAAAAAAGCATAAGCCTCGGGCAATTTGACGAAGAAAAAACTACTCGAACTCAAATAAGGGATAGAATTAAGACAGATACAGATTAAACTAAAGATATTAAGCATAACAAAAATTTCGTTCTTGTAGATTAGATAATTTGATTTTGATTGGGTCATTTTTATAATATAAGGTAAAAATGAAAAAGGCAGGCCAAAAAATCCTTCTTTTTTGAACTCTCCCAAATCAAAAACCCTCTTTCAATTCTCAAACGAGAATACAAAGAATTTTACTTTCATACAATATCTTAATTGAATTCCATGTAATGATCAATTAATTTTTTATTCTATTTCTCCATGTATAGAAGCCTAGCAACAATATATTACATACTAGAATTGACGAATAACCAATATTAATATTATATTAGTATTTATTAATGTTGAATAGAAATATAAATGGGGCGTGGCCAAGCGGTAAGGCAATGGGTTTTGGTCCCGTTACTCGGAGGTTCGAATCCTTCCGTCCCAGACCCTCAGAATCAAGTGTCAAATACAGTTGGAAATAAAGATCTTTATTTTTTAATTCAAGAATCAAGAATTTTTGGGTTAATTATTCATCATTCATATTATAGGCGATACTCCTACTATTCAGATAAATATGAAGTTCATATTAAAGTTAGTTCCTTGAAGGGTCTCTATTCTCTTCCCCTAAACCTAAAGTAATAAAAAAAAAAAAAAAAAAAAAAATGGTGTAGCCTAATTCTACATTTGACTTGCAATATACTAAGTAAGGCATAAGGCTTTTCATTTTATACGGATTTTGATTTTGCTTTATTTCAGGTTCAAGTTCAAGCCAAGAACCTTTACGTCAATTCTATGGTAGATACGAAAAGATCAGACTTCCTATGATTATGATTTTTTAACTTCAATTTTTATGATATAAATCTTTGCTTTATTACTCGAAAAAGTGTGATAAATTTATATATTATCGATAAACTTTCCAACCTTCATGGGTCATTGGAATAGTTTATTTTTATTTGATTAAAAATATATTTTATTCTGGAATTGGGAAAATTAATTTTAGAATTTTATATTATATATATTATGTATTGTATTTCATTATATTCATATGATATGGAGTTAAAAATGGAATCCTTGCTGAGTGAGCCCTTTACAGAAAGTAAGGAAAGGAAAATACTATTATATATATTAAATATAAAATATCTATTATAATATAATAGAATATAATAGAATATAATAGATATTAATAAAATGGATATAAAATAGAAAGCATATTGGCCGACCATATGATATATCATAATACATATTATATAAAAATATCCTAATACATATCAGTTGATCCAATGACTATTCATGATTTCATATTGAATCAATTCCATATCGGTTTTGAAATTAAATTAGAGAAATAATGTTATGGTAAAACTTCGTTTGAAACGATGTGGTAGAAAGCAACGTGCGACTTGAAGGACATGATTTACTGTGGATTTTTACATCCGCCATTTTCTATACGAATGAAGATGCTCTTGGCTCGACATAGTTTGTTTTGTTTTACTAGGAACCTAATTTGTGTTGGGTTCTAATCTAAAAAAAAGTACATGATGAAGCTCGAGCAGAAAGTATTGATTCATTTACCGGGGGAAGAATCTAGGGTTAGTGACACTAAAAATCAATAAGTTGAACCAACTTTGTAAGTATATCCTCCATATATAAATTGAAAAGGGTTAAAATTCAAACAAATTTAAAATAAAAAAGTAAGTAATATTTGTCGGAATTCGTAAAACTATTTCGATCATAAAGTGTATCACAAGGGAATCAATCTCTCATATTTCTTTCTATAGAAAGAAATATGAAAAAAGCAAAAGGTATGTTGCTATCTTTTTGAAAGGAGTAAATATCGCCGAAGTAATGTCTAAACCTAATGATTTCACAAAACAAGGATAAAGGATTCCGGAACAAGAAAACACTATTTTCAATTGTCTCAACAATTGGATCAAAATAAAATGCGGAATAAAAATTTATTTGAGACGAGACAAACAAAAGAGGTTAGAGACGGCTCAATAAATATCTAAGGATTTCCTCAGAATTAACCAACTTGAGTTATGAGTACGAATGAGATCTCTTTTTTTTAGGAAATTTTTAAGGAAAGAGGAAGAAAAAACTACTTTAATCATAGTCTAATTCATTATTTATTCATTATTTGATATAATTATATAGTATATAGTTGCCGTTATATACAGAAATTAGAATCATTTTTTCTCGAGCCGTATGAGGATAAAACCTCCTATACGTTTCTAGGGGGGGCATTGTTTATCTACATCTATCCCGATGAGCCATCTATCGAATCGTTGCAATTGATGTTCGATCCCGAAGAGAAGGAAGAGATCTTCGAAAGGTAGGTTTTTATGATCCGATAAAGAATCAAACCTATTCAAATGTTCCCGCTATTCTATATTTCCTTGAAAATGGCGCTCAACCCACAGTAACTGTTCATGATATTTTAAGGAAGGCAGAATTATTTAAAGAAGGAATATTGGATTAACTGTTAATTTAATTAAAAAATTAAAATTAAAGTAAAAAAAAAAAAAAAAAATTAATAAAAAGAGAGGGTCCTAGCATCTATCTTTGTGTAATTATTTCTCCAGAATTTGTTTGTTCTTTTTTTTTTGTTCACTTATTAGAATTTCTTTTTTATTGTTGGAATTTACCGACAAAGACGGGGTCAATTTAGGTTATTGTACCTCTATTGATTGAATCAACTCGATATTTTTCTATACTCTGCCTTTATTTTTTTTGCATTAAAATTTCTTTTCTTACTTATATTGTGCCAATCCAACACAAGGCCTTAATTTGATTTATTAAGAATTTTTTTATCAGCATTCTATTCATATTGACAATGGCGTACCGAACAAATATAATTCGATCGTAGATAAATAAATAGATTTGTTTATTCCTGCCCCATATTGCTTTTTTCTTCGCTTTATCCTTAGTCAAAAGTTAAATGATGTGTTTACTTAATTTACTGTTATACAAGAACAAGATGTAAAAAAAAAAAAAAAAAAATGGAATGGATCAAGTGTTTTTAATCCAATTCTACTTTTATTTAGTGGATTGGTGTTTATAATTTATTAAAAATTTTTACTTTAATTTGATTTGTTGCTAGTTCAATGTTTTTATTTTGGTGGAATCCTGTATTGCAATATTGCAATCAATCCCATTTTTTTTTTATCGTGTCTGCAATTCGGGTTGCTAACTCAACGGTAGAGTACTCGGCTTTTAAGTGCGACTATGATCTTTTACACATTTGGATGAAGCAACGAATTCGTCCAGACTATTGGTAGAGTCTATATAAGACCACGACTGATCCTAAAAGGTAATGAAGGAAAAAACAGCATGTCGTAATAATTTTTATAAAAATAGAATTTTAAATTTATCCTTACTTAACTGTAATATATTTTATATATGTTATTTTTGGAAGGAGACAAAGGAAATTCATATTTACAGTTGGGTCTAGTGAATAAATGGATAGAGTCTTTTAGGCCTAATTTTGGTAAAACAAAAAGCAACGAGCTTATATTATTAAATTGGAATAATGACCCGATCTAATTATATGTTAAAAATAGATTAGTGCCAGTGTAGAAAAAGGGTTTTCTGCGAGTGAATAATTTATTCTTTTTATTTATTTTATGAAATAAATCCTAACTATTCTCTATTTATAGGTTGGAAACGGATGTGTAGAAGAAACAGTATACTGATAAAGTAAAAAGTAAAGAGAATCAAAATTTTTCCAAAATCAAAAGAGCGATCGGGTTGCAAAAATAAAGGATTTTTTACTCTCTTGTAATTTTAACGAAGGAAAAACCCATTGTATAGAAAAGGAGAGGAAAGAGATCCTGTTGATTGGATTCTAGGTCTCCGGGGTATAGGTTCTTACTATTCTTACTATATATACTGTAAGTATTATATCTACATAATTATAGACCCTGTTCGGACCATATTGCACTATGTATTATTTTATAACCCCAAAAATGCCTCTTGTCCTATGTCTCTGTTTCAAGTTCAAGTCAAAATTTAAATGGAAGAATTACAAGGGTATTTAAAAAAAGCTAGATCTCCGCAACAACACTTCCTATATCCGCTTCTCTTGCAGGAGTTTATTTACACACTTGCTTATGATGATGGTTTAAAAGGTTCAATTTCTTATGAACCCATAGAATTTATTGGTTATGACAATAAATCTAGTTTAGTACTTATAAAACGTTTAATTACTCGAATGTATCAACAGAATTTTTTTATTTATTCGGTTAATGATTCTAACCAAAATGGACTCCGTGGGCACATCAATTATTTTTATTCTCATTTTTTTTATTCCCAAATAGTATCAGAGGGTTTTTCAGTCATTGTGGAAATTCCATTCTCGCTGCGATTAGTATCTTCCCCCGAAGAAAAAGAAATACCAAAATCTCAGAATTTACGATCTATTCATTCAATATTTCCTTTTTTAGAGGATAAATTATCTCATTTAAATAATGTGTCAGATCTATTAATACCCCATCCTATCCATTTGGAAATTTTGGTTCAAATCCTTCAATACTGGATTCAAGATGTTCCTTCTTTACATTTATTGCGATTCTTTTTACATAAATATCATAATCTGAATAGTTTTATTCAGAATAATAAAACTATTTATGTTTTTTCAAAAGAAAATAAAAGACTATTTTGGTTCCTCTACAATTCTTATGTATCTGAATGTGAATTTTTATTGGTTTTTCTTCGTAAACAATCCTGTTATTTACGATCAACATCTTCTGTAGCCTTTCTTGAACGTTCACATTTCTATGGAAAAATGGAACATGTAGTGTGT